TCGGCTAGGTGGGATAGCCGAGTCAGTTCCCTTTAGGACACCAGAGCGAGCAAAACCAATAAAAAAAAATCGATTCAACGAACAACAGGAGAGAGAGGGATTCGAACCCTCGATAGTTCTGAACAAAGAACTATGCCGGTTTTCAAGACCGGAGCTATCAACCACTCGGCCATCTCTCCGAAAGACAATCTCTATTTTATTTGTATTCTCCTGAATCGAACATGACCCTATAAGTGGATACCCCTCACTATCTATCTATCTATGGAAACATTCCAGGTGGGAATTTCGATCTATCTGTCTCTCTAGATAGATATATACTAGATCCAGCATGCCCGTTTGGGAAGTCAATCCAAATTTTTTCTCCTCAACTCCATGTCCAAATAAAGCGGGAATAAGTCCTATAAGATCAATTATAGATCACTGGGTTCAGGGTGAAATCTCTCCATGATTCATTTTATAACCCATTTTTGGCTTACATAGGGATCAAATGGTATAGGTCATTTCTTGCTAGCTTGGAGGATTAGAATCATGACTATTGCTTTCCAATTGGCTGTTTTTGCATTAATTGCTACTTCATCAATCTTACTGATTAGTGTCCCCGTTGTATTTGCTTCTTCTGAGGGGTGGTCAAGTAACAAAAATGTTCTATTTTCCGGCACATCAGTATGGATTGGATTAGTCTTTCTGGTAGCTATACTGAATTCTCTCATCTCTTAAACCTATTCGGTAGTTCCCAGATCAAAAAATGAAATGACCCCTCCCTCAACTCCTTTCGGGTTGTGAGACACATGAAAATTCAATATCAAAGTCTCGAAAAGAAAGAAAAACTGGGACGGAGGGGTCAAAGTCAAAGTTATTGAATGAAACAGGGAATTGAATTATCCATGTTATTATAATAAAAGAATATTATCTAATAGAAGAACAATTGGAATATTCCTGAAGTAAGATAGTATCTCGCCCTGCACAAATAAGATCCAAACATCAGATACCATATATCTATGGACAGATCCGTACGTATCAGGACTGAAAAAAAGCGGATATGGTTGAATGGTAAGATTTCTCTTTGCCAAGGAGAAGGCGCGGGTTCGATTCCCGCTATCCGCCTACGACGAAGTCATGGAATAGGATAAATGATTGGGTATAGTGAACTACGATAGTGTAGTAGTTCTATCTTCCCCCTCCCTTTCCTCCCATCCCCAAAGGGAAATGGTCATTAAGTACTAGTTAATAGAGTCAGACCTCCCATTTTTTTGTAAAATGAGAAAGGGTGCGGAGACAGGATTTGAACCCGTGACCTCAAGGTTATGAGCCTTGCGAGCTACCAAGCTGCTCTACTCCGCTATGAAAGAACTGGTAACGATTTGAGAAAAAGAGAAAGGGTGCGGAGACAGGATTTGAACCCGTGACCTCAAGGTTATGAGCCTTGCGAGCTACCAAGCTGCTCTACTCCGCTATGAAAGAACTGATAACTACTAGACAAAGAAGGTTTGGGTATGCCCCTTGACCCTAATACGATAATAGCCCATTTATACAGAATGGTCAAGGGACCCTCTAGGATCATGGATCAGATTGAGAAAAAGAGAAAGGGTGCGGAGACAGGATTTGAACCCGTGACCTCAAGGTTATGAGCCTTGCGAGCTACCAAGCTGCTCTACTCCGCCGCTATGAAAGAACTGATAACTACTAGACAAAGAAGGTTTGGTTGTGCCCCTTGACCCTATACGATAATAGCCCATTTATACAGAATGGTCAAGGGACCCTCTAGGATCATGGATCAGAGAAATCAATAAAAACGTGAAAGCATAGTTGGATCCTTACCAACTTGATCGTGTTGCCCCTGGCAACAAACAGGTATGAACCATTTCACGAAGTATGTGTCCGGATAACCCAAAGTATCGATAGTTAGCTCTCGCGCTTCCGGTCGAAAAACAACGTCGATGAAGCCGTGTAGGTGCACTATTACGCGGTAGGGATTGTAATTTTCCATGAATTTCCCATTTCTCACTCACTGCCGCAACTTTGCTTAGTTCGTTTTTTGAGGATCGACGAATCAAATGATATTTCTGTTCCAATTTCTGCCTCTTCTTCTCCCTCTGAATCCAACTTTTCCTTGCCATAATGGTTCAGCTCCTATTTCTATTTATTTGATTTCTTATTCTCAATGATACAAGTCGGATCCTAGAGGTAGAAATATAAGAAGGCGGATCCCCTTCTCCATCGAAACAAATGAGAGTGTGGTGAATATAGTACATTCAAAAAAATGAATTAACCAAATTTGCCCGATGTAGAGGCAATCAAGAAAGCTGCATAAGTGAATATATAACCTACAGAAAAGTGGGCTAATCCAACCAATCTTGCTTGCACAATGGAAAGAGCCACCGGTTTCTCTCTCCATCGAATCAAATTCGCCAAAGGTGTACGTTCATGAGCCCAGGCTAAAGTTTCAATCAATTCCTGCCAATATCCACGCCAGGAAATTAAGAACATAAATCCAGTAGCC